GAAAAAAGGGCAGAATTAAAACAGATACAGATCAAATTAAAGATATTAAGCATAACAAAATTTTGTTCTTGGAAATAATTTTGATTGAGTTATTAATATGTTTTTTGATATAAGGAAAAAATGAAGAAAGGAAAATAAGGCAGACTAAACAATACTTCTTTGAACTCACCCAATCAAAAAGCCTTCAATTCTTACAAGAGAATAGAAGAAATCATACTTTCATACAATATCTTAATTGAATTCTATGTAATGATCAATAAATTCAGTTTAATTCTCTATCCATACGTGCAAAAATCGTAGCAAGAATCTAATCTATTCCATAGCTATTTGGAACTGGAATTGACGAACAAGGAATACCCATATTAGTGTTTAGTAGTTTCAAATAGAAATCTAAATGGGGCGTAGCCAAGTGGTAAGGCAACGGGTTTTGGTCCCGCTATTCGGAGGTTCGAATCCTTCCGTCCCAGAGCATGCTCTTTTCATATATCAGAATAACGATATCCGAATCTAAATTGCTCTTTTTTTTTGTTTTTAATAACCTTACCTTTTTTCTAAGAGTTAAATATTGGAGAAAGTGGGATTCTTGCTTTTTATTTTTAATGATTTCTTAAGCTTAAGATTGGCACTCGAAGAACTATGAGATTGGCGGATCTATTCGATCGAGTTATTTGATCTATCGGGTTATTTGACGATGCAAGGTATATTCAAAAAGATTAGTTTATTTGTGTTATTTATAATATTCGTGATATTATTATTATTTTCGTACTATTATTAGATATTCTTTATTTTTTTTTTATTTTTAGAATAGAAAAGTATAATAAAAGTAAAAAAGAAGAAAAATATATTGCATTCATACAATATGGGTTAGTTTGAATTCTTATTGAGGCTTTTTCTTCCTAAATTATCTATTTATTTCATATAGCATATAGAAGGAAATTTCTTTCATATAGAAGGAAGAACTATAGATAGATTATTATGTATCGACTGAACCAATGACTATTCATGATTCCATAATTGAATCAATGTTCCAAATTAGAGGAATGTTATGGTAAAACTTCGTTTGAAACGATGTGGTAGAAAGCAACGTGCGACTTGAAGGACATGATCAGCTGTGGATGTCAAAACCCACCACTTTCCATTATGTAGAAATGAAGGTGCTTTTTGCTCGACATCCTTTGTTCTATTATAATCCGTCTTTTTGTTGGGTTGTAATGTAAATAGTACAGGATGGAGCTCGAAGAGAAACATCCATTTTTAAGGGGCAAGGATCTAGGGTTAGTTAATGGAAATCAATAAGTTGAAACAACTTCGTAAGTCTATTTTTGATATAGAAATCGAAAGGCTCCGATTCAAACTATTTTTAAATCAAAAATAAAAATTGTTGGAATTCGTAAAACTCTTTCGATCAAAAGTGTATCATGCGGGAATTAATCGTTCATATGATTCTTTTATAGAAAGAAAAAAAGAGAGAAAAAAGGGCATGTTGCTGCCATTTTTGAAATGATTAAATATCGCCGAAGTAATGTCTAAACCTAATGATTCAAGACAAAGATAAAAGATCCTAGAACAAGGAAATACCCTTTTCACTTTTCTCAACAACTAGATTAAAATGAAGAATCGAAATAGATTCTAAGCGAGACAAACAAAAAAGGGGTTAGAGACCACTCAATAAAGGAATGCCTAAGGTTTTTTTAGCATTTTGAGAGTTATTTGACTTGAGTTATGAGAGTACGAATGCTTTTTTCTTCTTTTTTTTTTCAAAAAAAAAAGACGGGTTTAATTGTCTAATTGATTTGTTGTTTATGGATCTTTTTGACATTCTAATTCCATATCATAATCATATAATTCCATACATAGACATAACTTTTAATTAATCATTTTTTCTCGAGCCGTACGAGGAGAAAACTTCTTATACGTTTCTAGGGGGGGGGTATTATTTAACTACATCTATCCCAATGAGCCGTTTATCGAATCGTTGCAATTGATGTTCGATCCCGAAGAGAGGGAAGAGATCTTCGAAAAGTGGGTTTTTATGATCCGATAAATAATCAAACCTATTTAAATGTTCCCGCTATTCTGTATTTCCTTGAAAAAGGAGCTCAACCCACAGGAACTGTTCATGATATTTTAAAGAAGGCGGGGGTTTTTACAGAACTTAGTCTTAATCAAACAAAATTCAATTAATGAAATACAAAAAAGAGGGTGCGGATGATTCATATCTAGCTTTGTATAAATTTTTCTTTATTATTTCCTCCCCCCTCTTTTGTTCTATTCATACTTTTAAATTTATTATTCGTATTTCTTATTGTTTTGCTACTATAGCCTATTGTTACTATAGAATATAGTATACCGTGTTCTATAACAACAAAACCAGATTTTATTGAGCCAATTTTTTTGATATAAAATATAATTATAATATAGAGAAAAAAGATCAATTGAATAACTGAAGTAATTGTAATAACATAAAAAAACATATAAAATAACATAGAAAATATTAATA